AGATAAAAAAGAATCAAAATTTCTGCCAGATCCCTTATTTCCCTGGGATTGTAGTTCAATCGGTTAGAGCACCGCCCTGTCAAGGCGGAAGCTGCGGGTTCGAGCCCCGCCAGTCCCGACGGATCCAATAAATACAAAAATCCATTTTTCCCTTTCTATGAACTAGTAAAGAATGTCAAGGGGTATACTTGCATTCCCAAAGCAAAAAGGAGTCTTGATTTCTTTTTTTTTTTTCCTATTTTTCCATCTCGCTTTTTTTGTTTGTTAGGTTCGGAACTATGTAATTAATTGAAGTGGAAAGGCAATCTGATGATCCTTCATCAGAAGATTCTCCAAGGAAGACGCAAAGGTAAAGGTGGGTTATAGAAAAAACAAGGAAACGGATGATAAATATCATTTCGGAGTAATTGAGTTAGGAATCAAAATTTTGATTCGGTATGGATAAAAGAACTTCCTATGTTATACTATTCAAGTCTTGACGACGGGTTGATTTGATAGATCAGATATTGTTATTCATGATAGTGATTCGGTTCAAGATCATCGAGAGGTAATTCATCCATTGAATTTACAGACGATAGACGAAAGATTTATCATCTCTAGGGGATTAAATCCCGAGTTATTGCGAAGTAAAAAACCAATGAGATTATGGAAGTAAATATTCTTGCATTTATTGCTACTGCACTATTCATTCTAGTTCCTACCGCCTTTCTACTTATCATTTACGTAAAAACAGTCAGTCAAAATGATTAATTCGATTGAATTTTCAAATGAATTTGAATCAAACTTTCCTTCCAAGTTCTTATCAAAAATTTACGAAGTAAAATGAAAGGGGTCCAATTTCACGTCTTAACTTAAATGAAATGAGCGCACTAGAATCGGAAATTATCTAAGAGATAGATAGTATGGTAGAAAAATGAATTTTTCTACCATACTATCTATCTCTTAGTCTATAAAGCTGTAATCTAGAATAAAGATAAACGCTTAAGTTTCTATATATCAATCTACAATATTCTCTTCCTATATGTGTATATTAATTCCATTTCCATATCAACATATTCCATATATTCTATGGAATTGACATAAGACCCAATTTGCTACATCTATTTGTTCCGCTCAATCTAAAATAAGAATTATTTTAGGATTCTAATTCCTTTCCTTTTACTAATAAGTAAGGGGAAACCTCGCCTATTTTTAACGCCATATGAAATAAGGTGATAAAGCCTAAACCGCCCTTCTAAAATTCGAATAGAAACCAAAGGGTAAATGCCCGATATGTAACCCGCCCGAGGCAAGATCTTATTATTGACCAGTCTCTCCTTAAACAACCACTATCTCGATATCATTTCTTATAGAAAGTGTGTATACGCTTAACAAAACGACTTCTTTTTTGAAGAGTCAAGAGGGAAATAAATAAAAAAAGAAAAACTTCCTTAGTATCCGTCTATAAAGATAGTAAGAGCCCATTCCCGTTGATTGAAATAGAAAATTTCGGAAGAATTTTAGGTTGGAATAAATTTCCAATCATCTGAATCCCTTTCTTTTCGAAGTACAAAGACGGGAGAAATATCTCTTGGATTGAAAGAGTATGATTCCTATCATAGATTACTCCATTGGAATCCAATGGGATTCCAAATTCAGAGTTTAATAGTTCAAAGTGCGTTGCAGAACGATCTATAAAACAAGCGGGTTTGATTCCTGAACTCAATTAGTAGTACTTCTAAAGCCCACTTCTTCCCCACACTACGAGTGAAAGGGAAAATGTAAAGACTACCATTAAAGCAGCCCAAGCGAGACTTACTATATCCATGTGCATTATGTCCCCTAATCTCTATAAATACGAAGGAATTATTCCATTATTCCTCAGTAATAATAGTGGAATTACTGTCGCAGAGTCAAAAATGGGTTCTACCGAACACTATTGAGAAATCCATCCAATAAATCGATTATGATTTCGAGTTTTTTGGTGATTCAGGCGACACCCGGATTTGAACTGGGGAAAAAGGATTTGCAGTCCCCCGCCTTACCGCTCGGCCATGCCGCCAAAATGATAGAAAATAGGTGCAATTTTTTCCGGATTACGGAATTTTTATTGTACTTGCATTTTGACTTCTGTTTTCCTTAATCCTTTTATTTCCTAAAAAAAAAAAAAAAAGAAATACCCCTTTTGATTGGATTTGATCCATCCCTTTGATTGTATAGTATCTGAAAATACACAATGCTAAAAACATTCTCTTGTTTTTCTATTGAGAAATAAAATGTGTATTTTTCAGACGAGAAATTTGAACCATTGACTCCTTACTTGGAATTCATGAACGATTCTGGGATTTGAATTTCAAATTGTGTTTTCCTAATGACAACATAAAAATTGAAGCAGAACTAATCAGTATTGATTTTTCAATTAAAAAAGATTTCTCAATTTCAATTATAACAAAACATATGAGTATATGTAAACCCCAGAACATAAATACAGATAGCTATTATTTAGATATATTATCAATAA